TATAGAAAAACTGTTTCAACATCAAAAACAACAAAAACCAGAGCAAACATATAATAACGGATTCTAAATTGTAACCAAGCATCCCCGATCGGTTCTATACCTGATTCATAACTAGAAAGTTTCTCCGGCCCCTTCCGAATTGGAGATAAAACTCCGGAAATTATAAATGCTAAAACAGGAATAGCACTTGATATTATTAAAAATGCCCAGAAAATATCATATTCGTAAAGCAGAAACATAGACGAACTCCTATGAATGTGGAAAAAATACCCGCTTAATCAATTCCAATCGGAGTGGATTGGGCAAGGGATATAGAACTCTTGAGTAAAAACAAAAATTAAGGTTAATCGAATCATTTATTTTCGTTTGGTTGCTGTGGTAGACATCTCACAATAAGATTTATTGATTGTAATCTTATTTTAAGTACACTTATTACTTAATATTTACATGTTTCTATTATATTACTAATATTATTATAGTATTAATAATATAATAATATTATGATTAATAACTAGTAATTTTTTTTATTCTGTTTATTAAATTTTGTTTATGTTTTATTTATAAATAAATAAATTTTTTTAGAAAAATCTATTTTTTTTTAATTATGACGTATCAAAAAATTCAGTAAGGCTTTACCATACCCATATTACTTAGTATTAGCTAGATTTAATTTGGGTTGAATTTAATTCAATTTATGTTTTTATCTTTAAACAGGGACGTGTCAGAAAAAAAGTAACCAAGATTGAGTGGGAATACAAAAATATAAAGTATTATGAACTTTTTGATTGTAGCCAGTGAGCGAGGAAAATTCATATAAAAAAATCCACTTACGACTATGAAAATTAATGAATAAAATAAAGTTTATTCTAAATTATAAGTATCTATATAGATATATCGATCGATAGATAGTACATTGAAATAAAATTGGTTTTACGTTTTATTCTGAACTATCCCGAGGACTGGTGGTTTATGGTATGGGAATTTTTTTTATGAACCAAGCAATTGAAAGTAACCAGTTAGAAATAAAGAATACAATAATGTAAGTAAAAAAATTATCCAATTATTTTTATTTGAATGTCATTTATTAGAATAAATTTCTTAGTTAGGGTTAGGGCTATACGGACTCGAACCGTAGACCTGCTCGGTAAAAGAGTTCGAACTTATTATTATCAAAATGATTCGAACTCTTTCAAAGACCCAACATGCATTTTTTTTGCATTGGGCTCTTTCATTAACTGATAGAAAGATCAGTTAGTCTACCATATTTTTTCTTAAAAAAAAGATAATAAATGGTTCCAAGTACTCTGATTGATTTTTTTTATTCTAATACAATACAGAAGAACTACCAAAGTGTTTCAAAGAAGGGTTCTCTTGACGTAGGTTTGCTTTTGGTCTAGATCAACTTAAGTTAAATATAGTCTCTAACATCCTGATTAAAAAATCAAACATGAAACTTGATACACCTTAAAGTTCATAGGACGAAAAGAGCGTTTTTGAGTTCCTTATACTCATTCTGCCTAGCATTGAGTAGACTGGGTATTCACCCTATCAATATCTCAAATCAATAATGGGTTCTATTCATTCCCTACCTAACAGGGTACTTTAATAGGACCTAATGTCAGGCTATTGTTCTCCTCTTTTTTTCCTAAAAAAAATAATGGAGTAAGACATCGATTTATTAATAAGATCAATCAATTATTTTGATTGCGTGATGGACTCCTTTGAAAAACTTTGGCGCACGTGTAAACGAGGTGCTCTACCTGACTGAGCTATAGCCCTTGTGTTTGTGATACACATTTTATCTTATCATGTAGATAATTTCTTGTCAAGATTAATATTACATGATCAAACATTATATCTCTTTGATCTCGTTGGTTATTGGTATTGCTTAGAAAGAATATTGGATTTATAATCCTATCGATGTGGTAGGTATCCCTATTCCTTCTCTTTACGATGATAAAAAACCTACTTAACTCAGTGGTTAGAGTATTGCTTTCATACGGCAGGAGTCATTGGTTCAAATCCAATAGTAGGTATAACTTATTAGACACCATGATCATGGTGTCTAATAAGTTTTTGTAACCTGCTTTTTTCTTTTATTTTTTTTCTCGCTTTTCGATCCTATTTTTTTATACGTTCTTTTTTTTTGCACGTCAGCTAGTTACAAAATCAAATCGTATTGAGAGCCTCGACTCGTGTCCGAGCTCGTCTGAGAGCTAGATTTGCCTCAATTGTTTGTCTCTTGCCTTCGGCTTTTCTCAAGTTAGCTTCTGCTATTTCAAGAGTTTGCTGAGCTTCTTGTGGATCAATGTCACTATTCTTCTCCGCATCGTTTACTAAAATAGTTATTTCATTATTGCCTATTCTAGCAAAACCGCCCATCAGAGCCATCGTTAACCATTGGTTATTAAGGCGTATTTTCAAAATACCTATATCAACAGCTGTGGCAATCGGCGCGTGATTTGGTAATACGCCAATTTGTCCACTATTAGTAGATAAAATGATTTCTTTTACTTCGGAATCCCAAACAATTCGATTCGGAGTCAGCACACAAAGATTTAAGGTCATTTCTTCAATTTACTCTCCATTTCTAAGTTCGTAGCCTTCGCAGTAGCTTCATCGATGTTACCCACTAAGTAAAAGGCCTGTTCAGGAAGAGAATCAAATTCCCCGGAAAGGATCAATTTAAACCCTCTAATTGTTTCCGCTAGACCAACATATTTTCCCGGAGAACCCGTAAATACTTCTGCTACGAAAAAAGGTTGTGATAAGAAACGCTCAATTTTTCGTGCTCTTGCTACGGTTAAGCGATCCTCTTCGGATAATTCGTCCAACCCCAGGATAGCTATAATGTCCTGAAGCTCCTTGTAACGTTGTAAAGTTTGCTTGACTTGTTGCGCAGTTTCATAATGGTCCTCACCAACGATTCGAGGTTGTAGCATAGTTGACGTTGAATCTAAAGGATCTACCGCTGGATAGATACCTTTGGCAGCTAATCCTCTTGATAGTACGGTAGTCGCATCTAAATGTGCAAATGTGGTGGCAGGAGCGGGGTCAGTCAAATCGTCTGCAGGTACATAAACTGCTTGAATAGAGGTTATGGACCCTTTTTTCGTAGAAGTAATTCTTTCTTGTAAAGAACCCATTTCGGTACTAAGGGTGGGTTGATAACCCACAGCAGAAGGCATTCTACCTAATAAAGCGGATACCTCGGATCCTGCTTGTACGAAACGGAAGATATTGTCGATAAATAGAAGTACGTCTTGCTCATTAACATCTCGGAAATATTCTGCCATAGTTAAGGCAGTCAGACCAACTCTCATACGAGCTCCCGGCGGTTCATTCATCTGACCATAGACTAGGGCCACTTTTGATTCCGCAAGATTTTGTTCATTAATGACCCCAGATTCTTTCATTTCCATGTAAAGATCATTTCCTTCACGAGTCCGTTCGCCTACTCCACCAAATACGGATACACCACCATGAGCTTTGGCAATGTTGTTGATCAATTCCATAATTAGTACTGTTTTACCCACGCCAGCCCCACCGAATAGTCCAATTTTCCCCCCACGACGGTAAGGAGCCAAAAGATCTACTACTTTAATTCCTGTTTCAAAAATAGATAATTTTGTATCTAATTGTATAAAAGCAGGCGCGGATTTATGGATAGGAGATGTTGTGCGAGTATCGACAGGACCTAAATTATCAACAGGTTCCCCAAGCACGTTGAAAATTCGTCCTAGAGTCGCGCCGCCGACTGGAACACTTAGAGGATTTCCCATATCAACCACGTCCATTCCTCTCTTTAAACCCTCTGTCGCACTCATAGCTACAGCTCTAACTCGATTATTTCCTAATAATTGCTGTACTTCACAAGTCACATTAATTTCTTGACCAAGAGTATCTCGACCCTTAACCACCAGAGCATTGTAAATATTAGGCATCTTGCCCGGGGGAAAGGCTACATCCAGTACCGGGCCAATGATTTGGGCGATACGTCCCAGGTTGTTTTTTTCACGTATCGAAACCTCTGGATCCGAAGTAGTAGGATTTATTCTCATAATAAAAAATATGTTAAATTTTGTTGCGAAATTTTTCGAATACAGAAAAAATCTTCGATAGCAAATTGATCGGTTAATTCAAAAATAAATGGGAGTAAGCACTCAATTTCGTTGGTACCGCCCAAGCGAATGTGCAATTAAATTTTTTACTTAATTCAATTTCAATGAAGGAATAGTCATTTTCAAGCTCAACTAACCGAAACCTAGTTAAAAAAAATATAAAAAATATATATGAATAAAAAATAAAAATGTTGCGTAAAGTCTTTGATTTATTTATCATAACAGGCAAGACTTTGTTTTCTCTAGCGAATTCGAAACGGAACTCTATTTATTATTTATTATTTGATCTCATTAGCTTTTTTGTCGTATTTTCATTTTAGCATATCCGGTTATGCGTCCCATCTATTCATCCCCCCCCCTTGTTTTTAATTTTCATGGATGAATTCCGCATATTGTCATATCTAGGATTTACATATACAACATATATTACTGTCAAGAGTTATTTTATTATTTTAATATTAAATATTTCGATTTATAAAAAGTCAAAGATTCAAAACTTTAAAAACAAGTATTAGGTTGCGCTATACATATGAAAGAATATACAATAATGATGTATTTGGCGAATCAAATATCATGGTCTAATAAATAATCATTCTGATTAGTTGATAATTTAGTGAAAGATTCCTGTGAAAAGGGTTAATTAAATCTATTCCTAATTTATGTCGAGTAGACCTTGTTGGTTTGTTTTATTACAAAAATTCTAAATTCATGACTTGTAGGGAGGGACTTATGTCACCACAAACAGAGACTAAAGCAAGTGTTGGATTCAAAGCTGGTGTTAAAGAGTATAAATTGACTTATTATACTCCTGAATATGAAACCAAGGATACTGATATCTTGGCAGCATTCCGAGTAACTCCTCAACCTGGAGTTCCACCT